ATATATGTGTGTGTGTGTGTGTGTGTGTGTGTGTGTAGTGTAGAAATAATTAATTTCTATTTACAAAACAAATATTTCGAAAAAGGAAGACTCTTGGATTTTTTCGCTCCTGCTAAGAAAATGTTCATTATTCAGCTCATTTCAAAATACTTCAATTGGTACACGCAAAAAATAGGCCAATTCCGCTACTTTTTGCTCAATCTCTCGTGGAGTCAAATTCTCATCAGTACGAGTCAAAGGAATGGACCCCCGGCCTCTGATTTCCATATAAAGCACACGCCGAGCATAAATACCCTCTTTAACTTCTATTCTAATAGACTGAATATCTTTCATAAGGAATCGGAGTAAGATGCGACGATTTTTTCCAGGAAATCCCCAGCGAAAAATACACACTATTTGTTCTTTTCTATCGAATCGATCATAACCACTACCTACATTCCAAAAAATTGTGGACCACAAATACGAACTAATAAATAGACCTGCAATCCCATAGAAAGACATCACGATTCCTTGTGGAAAAAAAATGATTTGCTGAGACGGAAATAAAGATATCAAATTTCTGCCAAGATAACTGGAAATTCCAACCAAAAAAAATCCCAATGAACCTAAAAAAAGTATAAAGGCCCAGCAGAAATTACTTGTTTTTCGAGACCCCACTATAAGTTCTATCCATATACGTTCTGATCGCCAACTCATACTAGATCCAGTTGCTTTTTATTTGAAGTGGGAAACTCGCCCAAATGAATTTGACTTTCTTTTTTTTTCGAAGTAACTTTCACCAACTCGCATTATTCTGATGTGAATCTTTAGGAGGAATTCGTCGAATTCGTTAGATTAAAAAAAAGAGAGCCCAGCCTCCTCATATAATCCCATATCTGCACATATATAAAAATATCAGCTTTGCATTTCTGTCAGGTATCCACCACAGTCTCGATTTATTTTCAAATAGCCTAGTTACTTATAGATCTAGATCATATTTACGCCTGCATAAAAACCCTTTCATTTTCATTTATATTTGAGGGGAGCTGTCTGTATGTTATATCATATTTTACTAACATGTTATATCATATTTTACTAAACTAAATAGATATCTGTATTATGATCCAAGTCTAAGTCTTGAATAAATAAATAAATGAAATCTACCCCTATCAGACCTAATCGGATCTAAAAAATCTTGTTTTTTTGAACATGAAGAGATAAAGAAGCCATCGTAATTGCCGGAAATACTAAGCCTACTAAAGGCACAAAAATGGGGGGTAAGTTGTTGAGAATTGTCATAGAATGGGTACCTCGATTTGATATTTGTATTTGTGCCTGTTATTTTTTATTTAATTTTATTATTTTATTCTATTTACTATGTTATTACTATTTAATTTTTGAATTATATTCAATTATTAATTTAATTATATTCAATTTTAATTATATATTATTTATTTTATTTTATTATTTTAATTATATTATTATTATTAATTATTTATTATTTTATTATTATTATTATTATTATTATTATTATTATTATTATTATTATTATTATTATTATTATTTAAGTTAAATAAAATAAATATTACTGAAAATAAATTATTCTATTATTAATTCTATTATTAGTTATTAGAAATATTTCTTATAATCATTAAAAGTCGTATTAAAAGTCGTATATAAATATACTAAGTATATCTAAGTATATCTAAGTGAGTATATATAATAAAGTGCAAAGAATGTAGAACTAGAATGTAGAACTAACTAAATGACTAAATGATTTATTCATATTTCTACATGAAAATGAAATATATATGATATGTTATTCTTCTTTTATTATCTTTTTTTCTTGTTTTATACTTATAACTTTAATTTTTTCATTTTACTTTACTAAAACTAAATTTAACAAAAATAAAAAAAAAAATAAAAAATAAATAAAGAGTTTTTCAGGTTATAAATTCCCCCAAAATTCGTTATAATTTATAATCCGATCCGTCGATTTTTATTTTAGTAAAATTTTTATTTTAGTAAAAAGGGATCCTCGGGAGATATATAAATATGCAAAACTCTATATTTTCTATGCATAGGTAAGAAAAAACATGAAATTCATTTTATTTATTATACGTTGTCCCTTTTTTCACGAAAAAAAGAATTCACTCCTTTTTCTTGTTGATAGAGGTTTCTTAATTAGTAATCAGGAATATCGGTAAAAAAAAATTATCTGCACGATTCTTTCTACAATTTAACTACAATTTACTCTTATATTATGTCACTAAAAAACCCATTCTTCGGATTTTTCCTTTGATTCTGTTAAAAAAAAATACCTACTCGCCAGAAAAAGAAAAAAAAAAAATAATTTAACTAATTTAATTAATTTAACTTCGGATTTTTCCTTTGATTCTGTTAAAAAAAAATACCTACTCGCCAGAAAAAGAAAAAAAAAAAATAATTTAACTAATTTAATTAATTTAACTTCCGACTCTACTTAATTTATGATTCAAAGGAAAGAAATCGTGGAGCCGAAGTAACTCATTCAGAACGCCTTTTAAAGGATTTCGCGGTACGATTGAATCAAATAAGCCCTTATGGAATAAAAATTCAGCGGATTGTGAACCTTCAGGTACTGTCTTATTCAATGTTTGTTCAATTACTCTTTTACCCGCAAATGCAATATAGGCGTTAGGTTCAGCAATAATGATATCCCCCAACATACCAAAACTAGCCGTAACCCCGCCAGTTGTAGGAGATGTAAGGATTGATACATAAAATAACTTTTTATTCGACTGATAATCATATAAAGCAGAAGATATTTTAGCCATTTGCATCAAGCTCAAACTTCCTTCTTGCATGCGCGCTCCTCCGGAAGCACACACTAAAATAAGAGGTAAAAATTTATTGGTAGCATACTCGATCAAACGAGTGATTTTCTCACCTACTACGGATCCCATACTACCCCCCATAAACTGAAAATCCATAACCCCAATTGCTACGGGAATGCCATTTAGTTGACCTGTGCCTGTTTGAACGGCTTCGGTTAATCCTGTCTTTCTTTGATAAGAATCAATACGATCTTTATAAGGTTCCTCTTCTGAATGAAATTCAATAGGATCCAGAGATACCATATCTTCATCCATAGGATCCCAAGTGCCTAGATCAATCGAAAGTTCAATTCTATCTGAACTACTCATTTTCAAATGATATCCACATTGTTCACAAATATTCATTCTTGCCTTAAAAAATTTCTTATAATTTAATCCATAACAATTTTCGCATTGAACCCACAAATGCTTGTATTTTTGAGTTATATCGAGATCATTAGAACTTTCTCTTATATTGAAATCGCTACTATTCGTACTAGTTCTTAGACGTGAACTTTCGCTTTTACTACTATTTCCACTTTCACCACAAATGTAACTATAAATGTAACTTTCGCTGTAATTGTTACTACCACTTAAAATATAACTATCAATACAGACTTGAGAGCGAAGATAACTGTCAATGCTGCTATTGATGTAATTTTTCCAACTATATTTAGTATCATACATATAATGATCATGGTGGGAATCGCCACTTCCAGGCCCATTATTCAGAGAACTAGAATTCCAATAACTATAAAAAGAACTTTCTAATTCACTCAGAAAAGAATGATCAGTGTCAATCTCAAAAACTTGATTTTCAATATCAAAATATATGGAATAACTGTCCCTATTACTATCCCTAACTAAAAAAGTTTCATTAGCTCTGAAATTCCGAATGTCCCTGACGCCGACAACATTACTGTAACTAGAGCTGTCACTATTACTCCAACTACGGGTGTTTTTATCTGTATCATTTAGAATCGGGTCTTCACTTACACTGGTATTTTCAAGAGGACTGAAACTCTCCATTGATTGACTTAGCCTACACCTGTATCCTAATTCCGCATTGGATAAGATCGAATTGAACCGCCATTTTTCCATAGAACTTTCTTGCTGCTATTTACATTTAAATAAATAGATGAATAGTCATTCGACGAAAAAGAAATATTTCATTTCCTCTCAGAATAAGTATATAGATCCAATCACTAGGATTATTATAGGTAATTATTATAGGTAATAGGGGGTGGGTATTAAAAGCTTATCTTTTGCTTTTTTTGTAAGAACCCGGAGTATCGCTTCACTATATATGATATGTTATGATGGAATCCCTTTTCCATTATTTTTCAATTAGAATAAGTCTAAATATAAATAGAAAAGGGATTTGTTATATTGCATCAAATTCGTATCGAGAAAAGTAATATTACTTTTCTCCTAAAAAAGAAAATCAAAAAAAAAAAATTGTTTATTGTTTTTTGTAAAATCGCGTCTATGAATAAGTTTCTATTCCAACATGGAACGAAAGGGACAATATACAGGATGGGTAGAAGAAGTTGTGATACTGGGCCCGACCCATGACCTGAAACTAGGGAATATAAAAGAATACACCAATCCTATAAATCCTTAGGATTAATTGTGGATCCAAAATAACAATAGAAAGGTTTGAGTTGCTTAATCTTATTTTTTGTTTTTAAAACCTTGTATTATTTAGTTAAATATGTATCTATCCAAAATAGATACAATAGGATCCTTGTATTAGGATCTTTGTATTCGGCTCAATCCTTTTAGTAAAATAAAAGATTGGGCCGAGTTAAATTGCAATTCAATTAAGAGAACGAACGTCAATTACTAGATTACAAATTATTTATCCAATTCTTTATCCAAAGTATCCATTGCAGGGAATTCAAATAGTATCCATTGCAGGGAATTCAAATTTAATTTCCTTCCATACTTCACAAGCAGCGGCTAGTTCAGGACTCCATTTGCTAGCTTCGCGGATAATTTCATTACCCTCGCGAGCAAGATCACGCCCCTCATTACGAGCTTGTACACATGCTTCTAGAGCTACTCGATTAGCTACGGCACCGGGTGCATTTCCCCAAGGGTGTCCTAAAGTCCCTCCCCCGAATTGTAGTACAGAATCATCTCCAAAGATCTCGGTCAGAGCAG